GTCAATAAAAATCGATTTCAATGCGATTTCTTTTTTCTTTTTAGTTAGTTTAGCCAACCTATCATGAAAAGTAAAAAAGGGTAAAGTAACCTTGTATTGATTGTTCTCGAAATGTAAGTTTTCGTCTGCTGCCTGGAGAAAGGGAATAAATAAATCAATCAAACTCCGGGAGGCTTCATGAAGTGCTTCTTTAGGAGTTAAACTCCCGTTTGTCCATATTTCTATAAAAAGGATCTCTTGTTTTTCATTGCCATTCCCATAAGACTGAATGCTATGATTCGCATTTCGAACAGGCATGAATACAGCATCTATAGGATAAAAATTTCCGTCTTGAAAGTTATTTGGCGTTTTTATATTATATCCTCGACTCCTCTCGATTTGTAATCCAATACAAAAATCAATTGGTTCTGTTAGGCTAGCTATGTGCTGCGTCTTATCAACGATTTCCACAGAAGGTGGCAAGAAGATGTCTTGAGCAGTTACATATCCCGGACCTTTGACACAAATAAGCGCGTCACAAATTCCATAAAGATTACTTCTCAATACAATTTCTTTCAAATTCATTAAAATTTCATGTACCGATTCTTGAATACCCACTATGGTAGAATATTCATGTGGGATTTTCTCAGATTTTGCGCGTGTAATACACGTTCCTTCTATTTCTCCAAGCAAAACTCTTCGCATCGCAATGCCTATTGTGTCGGCTTGACCTTTCATAAGTGGAGACAAAATAAAGCGTCCATAATAAAGACGCTTACTGTCTGCTCTTGATTCAACACACTTCCACTCTAGTGTCCGAGTAGATACTTTTACTTTCTCTCGAACCATAGTAATATTATTTGTCAGATCGTTGAGTCATTTATTTCTCTTGAAATCTCTTCTATTTCTACACCCGTCTTTTTTTTGGGGGTCTGCAACCATTATGTGGCATAGGGGTTACATCCCGTACGAAATTGAAAAGGATACCGCTTCTACGAATAGCTCGTAATGTTGCATCTCTTCCGAGACCAGGACCCTTTATCATGACTTCTGCTCGTTGCATACCTTGATCCGCTACTGCTCGAATAGCACTTCCTGCTGCGGTTTGAGCAGCAAAGGGCGTACCTCTTCTTGTACCCCTGAATCCACAAGTACCGGCCGAGGACCAAGAAATTACCCGACCACGTACATCCGTAACAGTCACAATGGTGTTGTTGAAACTTGCTTGAACATGAATAACGCCCTTTGGTATTCGACGTCGACTTTTACGCGAACCAATCCGTCCAGTCCGAGGTGAACCACTTCTTGTTGTAGATTTTGCCATATTTGATCATTTCATAAATATAAGTCAGAGATATATGGATATATCCATTTCATGTCAAAACGATCTTGCTTTTTTTTGATTTGTTCATCGGTTCTTTCTAGAGTCCCTTTTCAAAAGATTAGCCTTGTCTTTGTTTATGTCTCGGGTTGGAACAAATTACTATAATCCGTCCCCTCCTGCGGATCAGTCGACATTTTTCACAAATTTTCCGAACGGAAGCCCTTATTTTCATAATTGTTATGCCTTAAATGAATTTCGAATCTACTTATTGGAAGAAAATAAGTTTTTGGAAGAAAATAAGTTTCTTGAAATTTTTGAACCGTGAATTGTATCCCCATGAAAGGAGTGTTGAAAAATCACCTACTCACTCAAATCTTTTTGTGTACTCTATAAAATATACGCCCTCTATTTGAATCATAACGACTTCCTTCAATTTTAATTTTAACTATATCCACCGGTAGTATATGGATAAAACTAGGTCAGATCCTTCCCGAAACCTAACCTAGAATCGTACTTCGGTGGCTAAACCATCTAACAGAACCCGGAACATACCATTTTTAAGTTGTTCAGTAATTAAACCTCGAGGAATCCCCCCCTTTTTTTCACAACACAAAAGGAAGCTCCAAATACAATTCGGATAGAAGAATAATTACCATATATAACACAAAATTTCTCCGCCAATTCTTTCTAGTCGAGCCGCTCGGTCTGTCATTATACCCCGCGAAGTAGAGAGAATTACAATCCCCATCCCATCTAAAATTCTAGGAATTCGCTCATAGTTAAAATAGACTCGTAGACCGGGTCGACTGATTCGTTTTAAATTTAAAATGGGTCTATAAGGTCCTTTCCTATTCCTTCTATGTCGTAGGGTTAAACCCAAAAACTCTTTTTTGTTTTCCACGAGTTTCCTTACGTTTTCTATAAAACCCTCTCGCAAAAGTATTTTAACAAAGTTTTCGGTGATGTTAGTAGATGCTATTCGAACCGTTCCTTTTCGATTCATGTCAGCATTTCGTATAGAAGTTATTATGTCAGCAATAGTGTCCTTGCCCATGATAAACTCAAAATTTTGTTGCTTTTCAATTTTGATATAATCAACATGTTCTTTTTGTTATGAAAATTATTAAAAGTATATGCGTGAGACATACTCTACTAAATTTGTATTTATCTATTGTATTTTAATACTATGGATATATCGCGGTCTCATCTTATAATACTTCAGGCGCTAATGAAACTATTTTAGTAAAATTCAACTGTCTCAATTCTCGGGCGATCGCACCAAAAACTCGAGTTCCCTTTGGATTTCCTTCTTGATCAATGAGAACTGCAGCATTGTCATCATAACGTATTATCATACCGTTATCTCGTCTGAGTTCTTTACAAGTACGTACAATTACAGCTCTGATCACTTCGGATCTTTCTAGAGGCATATTTGGTACTGCTTCCTTGATCACAGCAACAATAACGTCACCAATATGAGCATATCTACGATTACTGGCTCCTATGATTTGAATACACATCAATTCTCGGGCACCGCTATTGTCCGCTACATTCAAATGCGTTTGAGGTTGAATCATATCGTTTTTTGAATCTGTTTTTTTAATGTTTAATTTAAAGTAAAGCACTGAAAGGACGAAGTAAAAAAAAAGAAACCCGCATTTTTTGATACCCAAGATTTATTTCTTTTGGTTCGACATTCCTATCCAGAAATAATGAATTGAGTTCTTATAGGCATTTTGGACGCCGCTATTGAAATAGCCTTTCGAGCGATATTTTCAGCGACTTCACTCATTTCATAAAGGATTCTACCCGGTTTAACGACGGCTACCCAATATTCGGGGGATCCTTTCCCGGACCCCATACGGGTTTCCGTGGGTCTTACTGTAACTGGTTTGTCTGGAAATATACGTACCCATATTTTTACACCACGCCGTACATTTCGTGTCATTGCCCGGCGCCCTGCTTCGATTTGTCTAGATGTGATCCAAGTGGGTTCAAGTGCTTGAAGAGCATATCTGCCGAAACTAATATGATTACCTCGATAAGATATTCCTTTCATTCTTCCTCTATGTTGTTTACGAAATCGTGTTCTTTTGGGGTTATAATTGATGGTTCTTTCTCAATTCCATCTCTACTACAGAACTGGACATGAGAGTTTCTTCTCATCCAGCTCCTCGCGAATGAAAGGACTCAAAAAGATTTTATCAAGATATACATGGATTTAATGAATAATATACTGAAGCGTATTATTCTTTGAAAGTTCGAAATTTCATCTAATTAATGTATTTTTTTACCATTCTAAAAATCTTTATTTTGTTTTGCCTTTTACTATATCGGATCTATCAAAATTAATCAATCCAATAAAATAAAACTTTCGCGGGCGAATATTTTCTCTTTCAATATCTATTTCAGTTGTAGGGTTAGTTCATGATCTCTCCGAATACGAATAAAAGAATAGTTTAGTTCCCGGGTTCGTTCCGCCATCCCACCCAAAAAATCATTAAGATTCATTTCCAATAGAATCTTCTTTAGTCACGGGTTCCGTCGTTCCCATTACTTCTCTATTAATGGTTAGGTCTGAATTCTCCAACGGAGTCCGTAATTTAATTTTTTCTTAAGTCAATTTTCTCAGTTTTTATTGGCTCGAGGCTCTTTATTTTTTTGTTCTATGAGCTGATTCATCTAATTATGGATGAATCATTATTGATGCTGTATTATACTGTTGTTTATGAGATGACTCCCAGACCTTACATATTACATATTGGAATCCTATATCGTTTAGATTTTGTTTCTTTCTTTCTCTCATCCTTCCATTTATCCGCATGCTTTTCTATTTCCTTCACAACGTATAACTTCACAACCCATAATCAAATTGGGTTTTTGTGTTTCGGGAAAAAAAAATTTCAGTTGCTACAACGATATGATCGATATATTATATCTTGGCTGGTTCTTTGGATTCAGATAATGCGAAGCAATGAGTTGGTTATTAGTGCTATAGTTATTAGTTCATACTACAGGTTAGTAGTTCATACTACAGGACGGTCCATTGTTTTGAATCCTAGCCCTAAAAAAAACCAACGAGTCACACACTAAGCATAGCAATTATATAAAAAAAAAAATCGAATTTTTATTCAACCCTATAGAATTGCGGAATTTCTTATTTTTTTTTGATTGAACATACAAAGAGTTCGTTCTTGGTTTGGTTCATTTCCATCAATGGGTAGACTCTAAAGACACGTAAAGTCTTATTTTTCTTCGTCTACAAATATCCAAATTTTGATTCCTAATATCCCGTATATAGTTCGAACTGTATAGGAACAATAATCAATTTTAGCTCCAATGGTTTGTAGCGGAACTCTACCTTCTCTGATCCATTCGGCGCGCGCAATTTCTTTTCCGTCAAGACGCCCCGCAATTTGTACTTGAATTCCTTTTGTATCTGCCTGTTCAGTTAATTCAATAGCTTTTTTCATTGCTTTGCGAAAAGAAACTCTATTTTTTAATTGGCCGGCTATAAATTCGGCAAGAATATTGGGGTGTCCATAAGGATTTGCAATTCTTTTAATAGCAATGTTTATTTTTCGGTTCACACAATTTAGTTCTTTTTGTACATTCATCTGTAATTCTTCAATTCTTTGCGGTCTATTTTCTAGTAATAGTAAGAATTTTGGGAATCCTATATATATTAGGACTTGAA